GCGCTTTTTTTGATTTCTCAAAGAGTTCATAAAATGGACTTTCTAACGACCCCCAATCACCAATCCTAGCATGAATTGATAAAGATCCAATAAGTCCAACATTGATTCCTTCAGACGTGTCAATGGGGCAAATACGCCCATAGTGACTAGGATGGATATCTCGTATCCGAAAATTAGCAGTTCGCCCTGTTAATCCGCCAGGGCCCAAATAGCTCAACTTTCTCCCATGAACGATTTGTGTCAATGGATTAGTTCGATCCAAAACTTGAGATAATGGGTGTAATCCGAAAAAGGATTCATAAGTAGTTGTTAACGGAGTTGAAGTTACTAAATTCTGAGGAGTAGGTATCAATTTATGCCTAATAGCTCCGCCTATAGTTCCCTTAACTACATTTTCTAAACGAGCCAGAGCCAAACCGAGCTGGTCTTGTAAAAGATCCGCTACAGAGCGAATACGTTTATTTTTCAAATGATTCATATCATCAAGTGTACCCATGCCAAATTTCATACCAATCAAATGATCGGCAGCTGCTAATATATCTCGTGGTAACAAAAATATATTGTTCTGAGGTATATTAAGATTAAGTCTCCAGTTAATATTTCGGCGACCAATCCTTCCTAATTCACACCTTTGGTGAAAGAATTTTTTTTGTAATTCCTTACATAAGGATTCAGAAAATATTGGATCCCCACCTACACAAGAAAATTGTTGATAAAACTCCAAAATAGCATTTTCTTTTGACCCAATTTTTTTTTTCTCCTTATCGGTCAAGAAAGATAAGAAAATTTCAGGGTAGCAAACATTCTCTAAAATTTCTCTTAGATTCGAACCCATAGCTGATGATAGAACTAGAATAGATATTTTCTGTTTCCTGCTCACACGAGCCCATATTCTGGCTTTTTTATCAATCTCTAATTCTAACCTGCCTCCCCAATCTGATATTATGGTGCCGGTATAGACCGAAATCCCGTTATGATCCAATTCTGACTGGTAATAGATACCAGGACTTTGCAATATTTGATTGATCACAATTCTGTATATTCCGTTTACTATAAAAGTTCCAAGGGAGTTCATTAAAGGAATGTTTCCAATAAAAATTCTTTGTTCTTGCATATTCCTACCGGTTTTCCAAATTAATCCCGCGGATACATATAATTCAGAAGAATATGTAAGTGATTCATAGACAGCATCTCGTTCTTTTATCAGAGGTTCTACCAATTGATATGTTTCCACAAATAATTGAAATTCAATTTCGTGATCTATATCTTCAATTTTTGGAAATTTAGAAAGTTCTTCTATTAACCCCTGATCAATAAACCGATAAAACCCTTCAAATTGTATCTGATTTAATCCGGGTATTGTAGATGTTCCCTCTTTTCCACCCCCCAGCATCTTTTTTGAATTTCCCATTTATCCGTTTATTGAAAAAATCCCATCCCATCTCTCATTCTTCACCGAATCATATCCATAGAATTCGATCTAGCAATAATGGAATTTCTATTCTGTTTACTGAATCACATGAAATTTTATCCAACTCCAAGATATATGGAATGTATGAAATACGTATGAACGAAGACTAGATTCAATTGGAATTTTTTATAAGAAAGAGATCCAAATGGAACAGAATTGAGAAATACCACTGGAACTTATGGAGTTTTGTAAAGACTAGAAAAAAAGTAATTTCATTTTCACCTATGATATTACATATTCCAATTCGATTGCATACCATAAAAAAAATGTATTAATGGTTGGATCTGTTCGAGCAGATAAACATATAATAAATAGAAAACTTTTTTTTTTTTAGTTATTAATTCTTTTTATTATTAAAAATAAAAAGAATGCACAGATAATGTTTGATCTGTTCGAGCAGATAAACATATAATAAATAGAAAACTTTTTTTTTTTTAGTTATTAATTCTTTTTATTATTAAAAATAAAAAGAATGCACAGATAAGATATACGTCTCTTTTTCTTATTTTATTGGGGTACAGTTCTATTTGGGACAGCACATGCTGTGCTCTATCAAAAATTAAACTTTCTCTTCAATGTATTCAATGAAAAATTGAAATACAAAAATTTATTGAGAATTACTCCTCAAAAGCATCCCTAGAGAGATAAAATACCCCATTATAGAGCTATAGCTCTATAACACAACGTAACGTATGTTCTGATTCTGGGGTTTACATATACTCATCATTACTGTTATAATTGAAATTGACGAAGATTTCTTTTTAATTGAAAAAATTCAATATAGATTAGTTAGAAATACATTTCTAATGATTTGCTTATATTAGTAGAAATAAAAAATGTATATTTTAATTCAAAAATGGTCATCAATTTACAGTCAATAGTTAATGGTTCTTATTTGTACTGGATTCTATATTTTGTGACTTAAAATCTATATATTTTTTTCGGAGTTGAAAAAAAAAGATAAAATTTGAATCTAGTTTCTATCTTTTTGGCGGCATGGCCGAGTGGTAAGGCGGGGGACTGCAAATCCTTTTTCCCCAGTTCAAATCCGGGTGCCGCCTCAACAACAGACTTGAAATCCCCTATTATAACAAACGTAGGAACAGACGCTTGATACTTTCTTTATCGTGATTCTAAGCCCCCCGCTCTCGAGGTTCTACTCTCTAACCTAAAGTTTTGCCTATCAGATTCAAGTAAAATTTAAAGTAGTGGAGGGAAATCCGTAAATCTTGACTTTCCCCTACTAATTTAGTTCCACTTACTGAGTCTTCAATTAGATTGGATCGCCAGAGGGGGAATTAAATTAATAGTTTTGGAAAGTACCTAAGATACTTTGGATACAGACTCATGAAAGTCTCGGAATGCTCAGACATTCAATCAATATTAGATTAGATGCTAGATGAAGAATTGCCTTTCATTTTACTTCCAAAAATAAAAAACGATAAAATAAAGAAAAAGTATTATTCTTTCTACATGTGAGTCAGATTCCTTGGATACTTCGAAAAGTGTCTGTTTACTTGCGTTTACATCTTGTCGATTCTACTAGAAATTCTATAATAAGAATAACTCATTATAAGATAAGTGGATTTTTGGAGTAGTTCATCAATGGTGACCAAATACCTCTCCCTTTTTTTGACTCTGTACCAGTGATTTCACTATTATTAGTGAACAATAATGGAATAGTTTCTTCATATTCATAGAAATAGGGGACAGAATTCACATGGATATAGTAAGTCTCGCATGGGCTGCTTTAATGGTAGTTTTTACATTTTCCCTCTCTCTCGTAGTGTGGGGAAGAAGTGGACTCTAGAAGTACTCCCAATTGCGGTAATAATCAAACTCTATCAACCTGTATCAATTGTTTTAGTTTTCTAGACCGTTCGGCAGTTTTTTTTTTATTTTTTTTTTAGAAATTGGATTTATGTTTTATTTTATTGACTCATTTTCTATTTTTATATCAGGGTTTACACGGTTAACCATTCGTGGGGTAACCCCTTTTCGAAATCTGAAGAAGTTTCCATCGAATTAGGATTATCTGTATTAAATGGATCAAACAAACAAATGAAATTGAGAAAGTATGTACATACATTTCATATTCTATTTAATTTTTATTGATATAAAGAAAAAAGAGATATAGGTGGATTCCTTTATATTAAGATATTTCACTTGTATCTTTATACATTACAATAACCATAATGGCTAGTATGGTAGAAAGAGATCTCTTTCTACCATACTAGCGGGCCCCTTAGGATACTACTACTACTGAGTCTAATGCATTCCTTTCATTTAAGACGAGAAATTTAAAAATTTTTTTTCATTGATAGTAAAATTGTATTCAAATTAATCATTTTGACTCACTGTTTTTACGTAAATTATAAGCAAAAAAGCAGTAGGAATGAGAATGAAGAGTGCAGTAGCAATAAATGCAAGAATATTGACTTCCATAATTTAATCGTTTATTTATTTTATTTTTTTTATTTGAAATATCTCGGGATTTAATCCCATAGAGATGAGAAATCTTTCGCTTGTAAACTCACTCAGATTAATTAGATTTCGATGATATCGAATGAAAGAAATATCATGAATAACAATATCGGAGCTATGAAATCGACACATCGTCAAGAATTTAATAGTATAACATAGGAAGATCTTTTATCCACACCGAATACATAATGAGATTCCTGATCCAATCAAAAAATATTTATTTATTATTCTTTTTCCCCGCTTTCTTTTATACAACCTAGTACTTTACTTTCCTTGTACAATCATCTTATGAAGTGTCATAAAAAAACCCTTTATACTTCGATTGTTTACAAAAAGAGTTTATAAAGAACCTTAAATAAACAATATAAATCAAATAGAGAAAACAAGTACGAAGTTCAATTTGAAATTTTCAAAAAATTTTAAGGGTCTATCGTCTTTTTGGAAAACAAATAAGGGGAATGTGATAAAGACGAGTCCCTGTAAAAAAACTAAAATATTCCAAAAAACTAACTATTTAAATTTTCTTACGAGTTTTTTCTTCGACATCGGCTCTAATCTTTAAAAAGAGCATATTCATTAGGGAAGACTAATTTTATCTTTATTTTTTAAATATCCTCTTTCCTTGGTTGGATTCGAACTATTTTCAATTCCTTGACTTCATAGAAAGAAAAGTATACATAGGTACTCTTGGCAAACGTATTATACGCTATCCTATTCCATTTTCCTACACGAGTTAATGGAAGATCAATTGACAAAAAGCAGAAACCCCGTACAGTATCTCTTTCTTGAAGTGTTGAATGCTCTCAATAATTATCCTAATTTACATATGTCTCTCTACCATCAATTGGTGCTAGTTAAAATAATGGAAATACACCTTTCTTTTGCTTGATGAAAAAATAAAAATAAAACAAAAAGATAAATGAAACCATTTTGATCCCCTTGCCCAGAAACAAAAAGGGGAGTTGATGTCTTTTTTTTTTATTCGCCGGGACTGACGGGGCTCGAACCCGCAGCTTCCGCCTTGACAGGGCGGTGCTCTAACCAATTGAACTACAATCCCATGGAAATTAAGTGGGTAGCTTACATATTCCTTCTTATGATTTCATTTTAATAATTTCAAATTGAAATTAAAATTAGTGTTTTGTAACAAAGAAAGTCACAAGTGATATATTGATATTTATATGGATATCACTTTAGTGAGAGCAAGACGGATTACTGGTAATCCTTGCATTATTATCAAATAGATTGATAATCTATTTTTTATTATAAAAAATAGATTATTTTCTCGACTCTGTTCATTAAAGTTTATATTTAAAGGATCCATATCGGGATCCTTAGCAAGATCAAGATCGGAATTTTTTATTGAAACAAAAAAGTAACTAGACACAAGAAATAAAGAAAAAAGTAAAGTCGAAATATACCCCGAAATTTTACTTTTTTTCTTACCCTTATCTGTCATTTATGCAAAACAAAAAGGGTTATGTAGACAGCGAATTTTTGGGCCGAGCTGGATTTGAACCAGCGTAGACATCTTGCCAACGAATTTACAGTCCGTCCCCATTAACCGCTCGGGCATCGACCCAGGAAGAATCTATTCTAACTTTATGGCTAATCCAAAATAAACTTCCTTTCGTAGTACCCTACCCCCAGGGGAAGTCGAATCCCCGCTGCCTCCTTGAAAGAGAGATGTCCTGAACCACTAGACGATGGGGGCATACTTGCTCAACCGCCATCATACTATGATCATAGTATGATCAGTTTTTTAAAATTGTCAATATAATCAAATGGTATGACTAGCTTATAAGGTTTTTTATTTTTTATATAGGATTCTATATCCTTTTTTTATTTTACATTTGTATTCATATTCTAATCACAATTCTATAAAAAAATCGATATATTTTCTTTTTATATTTGAAGTGGAAATATTAAATAAAAAAATCGAAAAATAGCCTAGTACAGAATCTTTTCAAGAAGTGATTGGTCTGACATAAAAAAAGAAAAAAGAGGGTTAAGTTTCGTTTTTTTAACTTTCCTTCGCAGATTGCCTCATCTCATTGTTAAGAATATAGTAGTATCCCTATCTAACCCAGGAAAGTCAGACAGAATCCATCTTCTAATTAGGGAATAAAGATGGATTGATAAGTTAAGTTAGCGAAAATTTGCTTTTTTTTTAGAAAATTATTGTTCAGAGGATAGTCCGTATCTCTTCATCACATCTCAAGATAAAATATCTTGGGTCTATGTCAAATTGCTGAGTACATGTATAAATCAAATGAATTTCGTTATATTTCGATGTGGTAGGCAATTTAAAGTAAAATAATTCATTGCATGGATATTTATCAAATCCAATATTAAAAAAGCAAAAAATACCCCGTTAAGTAAATTTTAAATAAATTCAAATTCTCGTTTATAGTTCCGAAACGAGCTACTAACCACTATGCGTCTATTGTATATATATTTAATATATATATATATATATTTTATTTACTTATCGACTCGGTCAGGAATTAAACCAAGACGGCCCTTTTAACTCAGTGGTAGAGTAACGCCATGGTAAGGCGTAAGTCATCGGTTCAAATCCGATAAGGGGCTTTTACTTTCTTTACTTTCTATATAGTAAAAATTTCATTCGAAAGTGTATAATTTCTAATTTTTTTAATTTCATTCGAATTAATTTCATTCTAATAATAACTAATAATAAAGTTAGAGAGTAATTTAGAAAATAAAATTGAACATTTTTATATTATAATACAGTGAATAATGATAAGTCGTCTCTTGAATCGCTAAATATATATTATTTTTTTACACTTTTCGATAGATTAGAAATCGACAAATCCAAAAGAAAAAGTAAGTGGACCTAACCCATCGAATCATGACTATATCCACTATTCTGATATTCAAATTCGATCGAGATAAAATTGAAACAGTAGATTTTTTTTATTTCATTTTTTTTATTAGGAAATCCGTCGATATCTCTTATTGAATCTTCTTATTTCTATATATTTCATAAGAAATATATTGTGTCCCTGCCTAGAGAAAGAAAGTCTTATTCAAAAATTAATACATAAAGGGCATTTCAATATCTTTTTTGGATTCCAGAACATAACAAGATCATAAATTCTATTTGTATAAGAATCAAATTGTATTAAGAATAAAAAAATCGAATCATAATAATGGCTTCAGATATCAATAAAATATTTCCATATTGATGCATACGAGATGACAATGTAATGTGATCGAAGGTGTATGTGAGAAAAAAACTCTCATTTACAGTTTCCTATTATTTTATTTAAATATTTAATTAAATATAAATAAGAAATTTTCCCCTTTTTTTACAGATACATAAGGGCATTACATATAGATATCAAATAAAATAGAAAAAAAAATATTAAAAGTTACCTTTTTACTTCAACCCGTCAACTAAAAAAAGGTATAAAAGAAAAAAAGTTGATACTATAGTATTTAATACACAAGTATTTAATACCCACAAAAAATAAAAAAAAATTCTTTATCTGAGTCATCCAACAATTCATGATTTAAATTCA